TAATAGATAGGAATATCGCAAATAGAGCCATTGCGACCCCCATAAGTGGTGTAGTCCCCCAGCCCGGTGCTACTTTACCATATTCCGAATTCAATGGTTTCAATAAATTCCCTACAGTAGTTCGTCTTGGCCCAGATCTAGAACTACCCTCAACGGTTTGTGTAGCCATAAAATACTATTCATTGGTTGAGATCTGTTGACTTTGTATACCATTCCGTTGTAGTTGTAAATAAACGATCTTATCGTAGATCCATTGTGATCTTGAAATTATCTAAAAATGGAAACAGCAACCCTAGTCGCCATCTCCATATCTGGTTTACTTGTAAGCTTTACTGGGTACGCCTTATATACCGCTTTTGGGCAACCCTCTCAACAACTAAGAGATCCATTCGAAGAACACGGGGACTAGTTGAAGTAATGAGTCTCCCATATTGGGAGGCTCATTACTTCAATTGAGATAATGAAAAATTATTTCATTTTTTTAGTTTTAGTCGGAACCTTAGGCGGTTCTCGAAAAAAGATAGCGAAAAAAATTATCCCTAAAGTCGAGACTAAAAGGAATGTATAAACCAATGCTTCCATAGATTCGATCGTGGTTTACAATTATAGCTTCCACACCTATTCATTTGGGATCATTTACCATATAAAGAAAAGTAAAGAGTCAAAGAATAAATGGTGATTCAAATCAAGATTTCTCCGGTACCTTATATCAAATCAAAAAAAAATAGAGGCGAAAGATACCAGAGCAATGTTGTATCAGACTACTTGTCTCCTTGTAGTTGGATCCCCAATTTTTTGAAATGCTCCAAATTCCACTTGAACATCCAAATCTGGATCAATACCAGCAAAAACATCTCTGAACAAGGTTCTAGCACCATGCCAAATGTGTCCAAAAAAGAAGAGCAAAGCAAACGTAGCATGCCCAAAAGTGAACCAACCCCTTGGACTGCTACGAAAAACACCATCGGATTTCAAAGTAGCCCGATCTAATTCAAAAATTTCACCTAATTGGGCACGTCTAGCGTATTTTTTTACAGTAGCAGGATCACTATAACTAACTCCATTGAGTTCGCCACCATAGAACTCGACAGTTACACCTACTTGTTCAACACTATACTTTGATTCTGCCCTTCTAAAAGGAACATCGGCTCTCACAATTCCGTCTCCATCTACTAAAACTACCGGAAATGTTTCAAAAAAAGTAGGCATACGACGTACAAAAAGCTCGCGCCCTTCTTTATCTCTAAAGACGGGGTGTCCTAACCATCCAACAGCTATTCCATCCCCGTTGTCCATTGAGCCTGCTCTGAATAATCCCCCTTTTGCCGGATTATTACCAATGTAATCATAAAAAGCTAATTTTTCGGGAATTTTAGACCAAGCTTCCGATAAACTCAGATTTTCGGCTAGTCCGGCGCTAACTCTTCGATATATTTCTTGCTGAAAGTATCCCTGATCCCACTGATAACGAGTGGGACCAAATAATTCGATTGGGGTAGTTGCTGAACCATACCACATAGTTCCAGCAACAACGAAAGCTGCAAAAAAAACAGCAGCGATACTACTAGAAAGTACAGTTTCAATATTTCCCATACGTAATCCTTTGTATAGACGTTGAGGCGGACGGACACTAAGATGGAATAGACCTGCTAATATGCCCAATGTACCCGCTGCAATATGATGAGAGGCTATTCCTCCCGGAACAAAAGGATCAAAACCTTCCGCGCCCCACGCTGGATTTACAGATTGTACTTTTCCAGTTAGTCCATAAGGATCGGACACCCATATTCCAGGACCATACAAACCTGTTACATGAAATGCGCCAAAGCCAAAGCAAGCCACCCCTGAGAGAAATAAATGAATTCCAAAGATCTTGGGCAAATCCAAAGAAGGTTTTCCCGTACGCTCATCACAGAATATTTCTAGATCCCAATACACCCAATGCCAGATAGCTGCCAAGAAGCACAAGCCAGAAAACACAATATGTGCCCCTGCGACACCTTCATAACTCCAAATACCCGGATTCGTTATAGTTCCTCCTGAAATACTCCAACCACCCCACGAATTGGTTATTCCTAAACGAGTCATGAAGGGTATAACGAACATACCTTGTCTCCACATTGGATCAAGAACAGGGTCAGAGGGATCAAAAACCGCTAATTCGTATAGAGCCATCGAACCGGCCCAACCAGAAACTAGAGCTGTATGCATTATATGGACAGAAAGCAATCGACCGGGATCATTCAATACGACAGTATGAACACGATACCAAGGCAAACCCATGGAAATACCCCTTTATCAAAGATAAATAGACACTATGTCACCTTATTTTATCGCATTACATTGGAAAGGACTATACTATGTACCTAAGTACCTAACCTTTTCAGTGGATTCTGTATGAGAAAGAGTTAATATTTATTCCGTTCCATTGAAAATAGCGGAACAATTCTGTTCATAAGAACAAAGAGAAGCAGATCTATTCTATACCCGATAAGTACCAATACGCAATGGGAGAATTGGTACCATTTTGTGGGAACGAATGCATAGATACTTGTTTATCATTCGAACGATCGATTGCTCCATTCGTTAAAATTTTTCTTTATTCATTCTATCTTACTCTATAAACCTTCCAATCAATCTATCTAGAAAATAGAATAAACAGAAAAAAGGATGAAGACAATAAACCCATTGTTACGTTTCCATATTAAAGTGAAGTATAGTACTTAGTTTTTTTTTCTTTAATTTAATGCCCATTGGTGTTCCAAAAGTACCTTTTCGGAGTCCTGGAGAGGAAGATGCAGTTTGGGTTGACGTATAGTGCGACTTGTCAGACATATTGGGTCATATGGGATTTACCCGTTCTCTCCCCCGATCGAGATATCCTCTGTTTCGCCCAAGAAATATTGTATTGAGATTGAGTGAACCATCAATCATTTGGAGCGTGAAGTACAATTAGATCAATTTATATTGGGGATCAATATTATCAATTAGAAGAATTTATGGTTGACTTGGACTGATAAAATAAAGTCTCCAGGCTCCGTTCAGAAAATACCAAATTGGTAACAAATTGATAATATATGTATGATTACCACTTGTATCATAAACGATTCTTATACTTACTATAGGAGCGATCTCAAACTGCCAACCAATGGAGTAGTATGATGAATACATCGAATAGTTTGGAGAAGACATGAAACAAATTGAAAAAGAAGTCGTAACAAAAAAAGTGGTACTGAGATCATTTGCCCTATATGTACAAATAGAATTCGGGCAGATCTTTTCCCGGAGTAGAACAAACATGAACCTAAAAAAATGGAAAGGGCCCATTCAGGAACAATAAAATGACATCGTGATTTGAATCTCGATGAAACAATACATCAATGAGAGGTTAGTTCAATAAGTTCAGTAAATTCTTTTTTTTTATAGGTAAGGGAACAAAAACTCATCTTATGTTTTTTGAAAAATAGAAGAAGAAAGAAAACCCCCTTCATTAGAAAAACAAAAACCTGTTACAGAAAAAAAAGAAATAGAACTGGAATCGACACATTGATTCTTTTTTTCGCAATTTGATTTTTGAACCGTATGCATCCAAAGGTGCACGTACGGTTCCTAAGGGAACCAATTTTGTCCTAATCAACCGACTTCATCGAGAAAGATTACTTTTTTTAGGCCAAGAAGTTGATAGCGAGATCTCGAATCAACTTGTTGGTCTCATGGTATATCTCAGTATAGAAGATGATACTAGGGATCTTTATTTATTTATAAACTCTCCCGGCGGATGGGTAATACCAGGAATAGCCATTTATGATACCATGCAATTTGTGCCACCCGATGTGCATACAATATGCATGGGATTAGCCGCTTCAATGGGATCTTTCATTCTGGTCGGAGGAGAAATTACCAAACGTCTAGCATTCCCTCACGCTTGGCGCCAATGAGTTTTTTTATTTGAAAAAAAAAAGGAAGACTATGCCTTCGCCATATTGAATATGAATAATAAGTAATAATAGCATGGCACTTCGAGTTCGATATGAGCAAACCATTATTGTTTTTTTCATAACATGAGATTTTATGTCGAGATAGTAGTATGAAATAGAGGTCATTTCGGATTTGATCTTATGTGTCGGGGGTACATTTCAGCGTCACAAACCATTCTTTTTCACACCAGAATTCTCTTTCTGATATTTATGTTATGAAAGAAAAAGTACAAAAATGAAAAAAAAAAAGATCATTTTTTTCCTTATTTGATCGTATCAGAAAGGAACTTTGGGATTGCTAAATCACAGACAAAATAAATATATAAAGCAACAGAACCATCATAGTATTTTTTTTTACTCCTACGAAAGGAAGGGTGGTAAATGGATCATTCAACGATCCGGATCGGATGGATTCTATTTCTTTCTTCAATAGAATAGAAGAGAAGAAAAAGAAAAAGTAAATTCCATTGTAGAGCCGTATGCACAAAAGATGCCTGTACGGTTGTACAATTCTATTCTTTTTTCTTATATTTTTTTTATCCCTTACTTTAGCCCAATCATGCAAGATAGAAGAACCCTTCATGATGTTATATCAATATCATCAGGGTTATGATTCACCAACCTGCTAGTTCTTTTTATGAGGCACAAGCAGGCGAATTTATCCTGGAAGCGGAAGAACTACTGAAACTTCGCGAAACCCTCACAAAGGTTTATGTACAAAGAACGGGTAATCCTTTATGGGTTGTATCCGAAGACATGGAAAGAGATGTTTTTATGTCAGCAACAGAAGCCCAAGTTCATGGCATTGTTGATCTTGTAGCGGTCGAAAATGAAAATACTAGGGATTTCATGTAAATCCATTTCAAACCATAATTCGAATTTTCTGCGATTTGATGTTGAATAGAAAAAAAATTCATGATCATCAATCATCAGGTTAAGATCGATCTAAACCAACCCATTCCATTCTAGAATTCTATATATACATACGACATGCCAACTATTAAACAACTTATTAGAAACACAAGACAGCCAATAAGAAATGTCACGAAATCTCCCGCTCTTAGAGGATGTCCTCAGCGTCGAGGAACATGCACTAGGGTGTATGTGCGACTCGTTCAGATCATGAGTTCGAACAAATGAGACAATTTTCCAGTATCAATGACCAGTACCAATGAATAGGATAAATAGAGAAGATCTATCATATACCTATATTGTGTTTGGAATTTATGGTTTACATTGGTGCAAATCCAATCACCTAGATTTGAGATGAAAAGCAATTCCCCATTGGGGGCAAATGGTTATCCATTAAGCGGAGGAAATGGTATTATAAGAAGCAAAAAGGTTATACTCCTATTCTTGAAAGAACGGACTAACAGGGTCAGCTACCTAGCCAACTTTCATAATTAAATGCCGTCACTGTATGGATAACTCTTATTGTGAAAAGAACTATTACTGTATAATTGATGGGTAGAGCCAAAGAGTGTGAACTATACAAGTTAACAATAACATTTGATAAAGTGAAAGAAGAGGCTCCGGTGTATAGAGAGGACCTCACCGTTTAAAAAAAAAGTAACCATAGAAACGATGGAACCCACTATTTTTTTTTTATTTGGTATCGTTAGAATTTATTATTTCCAGGTGAAATGCCTGGAAGGAATAAAAAATCGTGGTTGGGGAAAGTCATAGTAGCAAAAGCCATTGGAATTTTTATTTTATATATCGGAATAATCCGTTTTGTTATTAATTGACGGGGGGTAAAGGATGACTGAAAGAAGAGAAATCAATTAGTTATTCATTAAGGTTTAATTTGATTCAATGACCAGAGTTAGACGAGGATATACAGCTCGGAAACGTCGAACAAAAATTCGTTTATTTGCATCAACCTTTATTGGGGCTCATTCAAGACTTACTCGAACGACTACTCAACAGAAAATGAGAGCTTTGGTTTCCTCTCATCGAGATAGAGGCAGGCAAAAGAGGGATTTTCGTAGTTTGTGGATCACTCGAATAAATGCAGTAATTCGTGAGAATAAGGTATTCTATAATTATAGTAGATTAATACCAAATCTGTACAAGAAGCAATTGCTTCTTAATCGTAAAATACTTGCGCAAATATCTATATCAAATAAGAATTGTCTTTACATGATTTCCAATCAGATTATCAAATAAAGGATATGATAAAATATAATACAGAAATGATTGAAATTGAAACAGAATTCCCCGGAGAATGAACTCCGGGAAGATAGAATAAAAAAATGAAGTAAGATAAGTAGTAGGAATGAACGAACATGTTTCAATAAAAAAAAAGATTTCTTCTTCCCCCATTTTTTATTTCTTATAACACAAGAAATAAATCGGGATTCTAGGCCTTTTGAACAAAACATCAATCTGAGCTTGAGTTCCGATTGGAGTTTTGAGTCAATTGAGGAGTATGTTTATTTATTTCTGGTTCTAGGACCAGTAGTTCTGGGGATCGACTCGGCTCTCTCAAATTGTTTCTCATTATTAAGAAAAGGTAACAAAGATAAAATACGAGCTTGTTTTATAGCAATAGTAATTAATCGTTGTTGTTTCAAGGTCAATTTATTCACCCGTCTAGATAATATTTTTCCTTGTTCACTAATAAATCGACTAATTAAACTCATGTTTCTATAATCGATTCGATCCCCCGATCCAATTGGGGACAAACGCCTACGAAAGGATCGCTTGTATTTACGAAAAGGTTGCTTGGATTTATCCATGGTTTATTCCTTATCTCTAAAATTCGATTTCTTTATTCATTTCAGATCTGACCGAAATAGGCTTTGATTCGCATCGTTTATATTATACAACTCATATATAATACATATCATATGTATGTATATATATATGAAAATGAAATCGGGTTTGATTTGTATTGTATATATTATGTATATTATATATGTTATATTTATGTTAAGTTAAATATGTTAACTTAAATATGTTAAGTTCTTCCTCTTCCTTGGAAAGATCGCGCACACGTTCCGTTCCATCTATTTCTTTATTTCCCCATGAATCGTATGCTTGTGACAATAGCGACAAAATTTTCTCAATTCTAATCGACTGGATGTATTGTGTCGATTCTTTTGAGTAATATATCTAGAAATACCCGGCGATTCTTTATTGACACCATTTCGGACACAACTGGTACATTCCAAAATAACTCTGACTCTGACATCTTTACCCTTGGCCATGAACCCCCTTTTGATTTTGGATCGACTTAACTTCTTCTATTTTCGACCCGAACTGAAGAAGAATAAAAGAACAAAAAAATCAATAAGAAAATCAATAGAAGTTACTAACTTGAAATTCCATTTTCATTTCTAAAGATTTCGTTGTGTTGTATGTGTTGTAATTATATAATTACAATTAATATTAATAGAGTAATAGTAATAATTAATAAAGTAATAATTAATAATAAAGTAATAATTAAGTAATACAATTTCTTTCTAACTATCAATTATTCCTATCTTAAATCCCAATATTTCGTTTAAGTATCTTCTTTCTATGCTATGATTTCGTGGATTCTGCCCTAGATCTGGATACACATTTCCATTTCTGTTTCCCAAAATTCGATCTTAGATTCACCAGATTTTTGTCGAGGTTCAATACACTTTTTCTTTTTTCTTTCCTTCCTATCCTCCTCCTATCCTAAAGAACTGAAAAAAAGGAAGGGGCGAAATTTTAGTCACGTCACGTAGAATTGTATCCCTAATTTTCTTCATTTCTTCGCATATTAATAACTAGAATGAAAAAAAAGGGAATGACAAGGCATCTGGGAATAAACGATTAATTTCTATCAATAGACCTGCTAAAGACCCAAACCATAGAGTAGTTAGCACAGGTGCCACGGAGAGATATGTTTTTATATCTCGCATTGAAAATCCTCCTTCTTTATTGTAATACATATATGTATGGTCAGATGTTGTAGTTCAAGATCATTTGTATTTTTTTTTTACTTTACGCGGAATTCCTAACTAAAATAGATATGTACAATGAACCGATAGATGAGATTTTCCTGTCCCTAAAAAAGAAAGAAAAAGATGACCCCTTCTTCCTGAGCATTTCCGATAAGATAAATTTTTATTCTTTTTTTTATACGATACGCCGATAAGATAAATTTTCATTTTTTTTATACGTTAGGTTTCAGATGTATAAAATTATTTTATTATATGAAACCAAAAAGAAGAAATGACAAGAAAATTGTATATAGATAGAGGGGAAAATAACAATGTGGAAAACAAGACAGGGATTTTGTACAATGACACTGTACAAGAACTTTAAAAAGGGATGTAGCGCAGCTTGGTAGCGCGTTTGTTTTGGGTACAAAATGTCACGGGTTCAAATCCTGTCATCCCTACCTATTACTTCTCTTATGGGCAGTAACGAGGGATTAATTAAGATCGATTGAAATTGGACATAATCTTTCATTTTTGCATGCTATACGTATGCAAGATATGTTTTGGGGTAAAAAAACCTTTTCTTTACACTACAGTCGTATCTCCTGTAATAAGAAAGCGCTCTTAGTTCAGTTCGGTAGAACGCGGGTCTCCAAAACCCGATGTCGTAGGTTCAAATCCTGCAGAGCGTGATTCCGTTTATGTTATGTCGAATCACAATAAAAAAACTTAACAAAAAAAAGTTTAATTGAAACTTGAATTTGACCTCCCGCAGGGAGGAGGTCAATCAAAAAAAAGAAATGTTACTCAATCAAAGGTCCAACTGATCACCACGTCTGTATTGTAAATATGCAGTTACGAATAATCCTGCCAAAGTAATAGGAATTAGACCTAAGACGATTCCAAATAGAAAAACTTCAATCATTTCGGTTTTTTGAGGGGATAAAAAGATGGGTAAGATCTATCCCTAAATATTAATCTGAATTATCCGTGAATCTCAATAACCAAGAATTGGCAATTGATGTGGAAAGGAACCTGGAACACCTGGAATCTCAGAGAAATATTCATTTTTATGAATTGTTCATTCAATTCATTTCAAATAAGTCGTATCTTATTCAAACCAATCAATAGAGCTGGGGTTATAGTTAAAGCAGCCAGTAGAAAACCGAAATAACTAGTTATAGTAGGCATGAAAGAGCTAAATTAGATATGTTCTTTTGTTACATATGTTGATAAAACACTTACCTAAGTTTCCATTTTTCCCAGATATAACAGTAACGGTAAGAAAAAACCAATTGACAGGATTAGTTTAGTTCAATTGAAAGTTTTTGATTCATCAGCTATGACATCGATCGGTCCTGTGATTCCGAATCGACAGATTCATTGTGCAATTCGTGAGTTGAGTAAAGTAATAGTAATAAGAACTGTGTCGTGTAACTTCATCCAAAATTACTTAAATAAATTTTATTTAAGTAATTTTGGAATAAAATAAAAAAATTGGATTTGAAAAGAACTTCAATTTTGATCGTTTCTTTTCTTTTTCAATAAAAAGGATCTAATCCATTTGGGGGCGAACGACCTGATATTACCTTTTACTTATTTTTTTTTAACTCATTGGATTCAGTACATTAATAGGTTGGTTAATTGCCCATAATATCTCGAATGAGAAGAAAAAAAGTGCTCTACGATATATCGAAACGATCTATCAAAAAAATAAAACCTTTACTTTCATTTTTATTCTTTTTGGGGGGTCCAACTCGATTCAAAGACGAACAACTTCCATTATCCTTTTAGGTTCTATATTCTGTCTTTCCATATCATGGAGTTCCATACTTGTAGTTCGGTCAAGAAAGAACCTTTGTTTTGCATCTAATGCAACCGTTGTTGCATCACGAATATTGATTGTTCCAACTATGTTCTCTTTCTTTCATTAAATATTATCTATTCTTGTATTTTGTATTTATTATAGTATATTTATTATAGTATATTTATTATAGTATATTTATTGTACGACCAACCAATTACTTGAAATGAAATGAAAGATTCGAAAAAAAAAACTTTTAACCAAAAAAAGAGTTTATAGATTTCGCATATAATTGAAATGTG